GAATTCCAATAAAATTTTTTTTGCTTCTGGAGTGTAAAGCTTTCTATAGTTTTGCCTTAATTTGGGTCCACGTCTAGTCATCATGGCCCACATATATTGGGATACACCTGTGTTACAATGGAATATACAHTTTGTTGCTACGTTTTATAAAAATATAAAATCTTCGCAAATATAGAAAATATTCCATAATTCAGATCATACCCTGCAACTCGGGTATGTGAAGCCGGAATCATTTGTAATCGTGGATTAGCCTGCCACGGTGAAATTTAGAAGTTTCTCTAGAGTACACACCGCCCGTCACATTGGAAAAATTGTATGGACTAGAAAAGGGAAGAGGCTTTTTTTATTGTTTGGCGAACGACTTTTGTTCTAAAGACCAAAAGGGCACTTTTTTAAAAAGACTAAACAGGAATTTTTTTTTTGTTCGAACAATGAAAAAAAGTTTATTTTTTTGAAAGTTTGTACGGTGATTGCGATGAAGTCGTAACAAGGTTGTTCTACGGGAACGTGGAGCAGGAATGATTTTTTTAAATATACATTTTTTTATATTTTCTATTTTTAAATATGAACATTATAGGAGACTTTTTTTGATATTATAAAATATACAAAAAAAAGAATCCTTACTATAATCTTTACATTTTTTTAAAAGAAGATTATAGTACAAAATTTTTTATTTGTATAAAAGATAAAAAATAAAAATTTTTTATAAAAGATAAAAAATAAAAATTTTTTATAAAAGATTTTTATTTTCTATTTTTAAATATGAACATTATAGGAGACTTTTTTTGATATTATAAAATATACAAAAAAAAGAATCCTTACTATAATCTTTACATTTTTTAAAAAGAAGATTATAGTACAAATTTTTTATAAAAGATAAAAAATAAAAATTTTTTATAAAAGATAAAAAATAAAAATTTTTTATAAAAGATAAAAAATAAAAATTTTTTATAAAAGATAAAAAATAAAAATTTTTTATTTGTATAAAAGATATACACATATTAAAATAAAAATGTTTACTTTAAATATATATATATATATATATATATATACACACTTTTGCTCTTATAAAGGTTTTTTGGACGTTGCATAGCTATGAAACACCCCAAAAAGGGCGTAGCGCTTTTTGTCGAAGACAAAAAGGTATATATTTCAGTTTTTTAGATCTTTTGAATTGGCCTATATATATTTTTTTTTAGAAAAAATAAATTTTTAAAAATAAAAAAGTTCAAGTATTCTCGAGCTCATTAAAAATAATTTATAACATTTATTTAAAAATTCAATAAATATTTGTTTAGAAGCATTTTTTTATTTATATGCTTGTGGTGTAGAGGAGTGGTTTCCTTCGCAAGACTTATGCTCTTGAGACGATAGTTCGAATCTATCCACCGCACAAATTTTATAATTACATTTTTTTATAATAAATTTTTATAATACGTTTTTAAATATGAACATTATAGGAAACTTTTTTTGCTATTATAAAATATACAAAAAAAAGAATCSTTACTATAATCTTTACATTTTTTAAAAAGAAGATTATAGTACAAATTTTTTATAAAGACCAAAAAATAAAAAAGTACAAATAAAAAATGTATTATTATAAGAGTTCATTGATAGAAGGAAAAATAGAGTATATAATTCAGTTATCGTATAGAATAGAAGTATATAGAATATGGGTAAAATAGAAGTGTATTATGTAGTGTGGTTAGTATAGTNGTATAGTAGTATATAGTATAGTAGTATATGGTATAATAGTATAGTAGTTATCGTATAGAATAGAAGTATAAAGTACAATAGAATAGAATAGAATAAATAGAAGTATAAAGTACAATAGAATACAATAGAATAGAATAGAATAGAAGTATATAGAATAGAATAGAAGTATATAGAATAGAATACAATAGAATAGAATAGAATACAATAGAATACAATAGAATACAATAGAAGTATATAGAATATGAGTAAATAAGTGTGCATAGTAGTATATAGAATAGAAGTATGGAGTATAGAGTATAGTAGTATATAGAATAGAAGTATAAAGTATAGTAGTATATAGAATATGGGTAGAATAGAATAGAATAGAATACAATAGAATAGTAGAAAAGAAAAAGAAACAAAAAAGGAATAATAAGATAATAGAATAGAATAGAATAGGAATAAATAGAATAGAATAGGAATAAATAGAATAGAATAGAATACAATAGAAGTATAAAGTACAATAGAAGTATAAAGTACAATAGAATAGAATAGAAGTATATAGAATATGAGTAAATAAGTATGCATAGTAGTATATAGAATAGAATAGAATACAATAGAAGTATAAAGTACAATAGAATAGAATAGGAATAAATATAGAATGAATGAAAACAATAATCTATAATAGTGAGGGGGGGTGTATTTAGTGTATTTAACATGAATAATTCATATATTTTATTGAATTTTATTGAATTTTAGTTTTGGTGTATTTAGTGTATTTAACATGAATAATTCATATATTTTTATTTTATTGAATTTTTCATATATTTTATTGAATTTTTCATATATTTTATTGAATTTTAGTTTTTGTGTTTTTAGTGTATTTAACATGAATAATTCATATATTTTATTGAATTTTAGTTTTTAACCCTTATTCTATATGGGTATAGCTTGTTATAAAAATTCGTAAAATAACAAATATTGCTTTATATACCAAGGTCTGTTTGAAATGCTGATTTATCAAGGTTTATTTTGGCTTACGTTGATGTATATAGGTTTATTTGAATTACCTCAGTTTATTTGAATTACCTGAATTACATCGGTTTATTTGAATTACCTAAATAGGTTTATTTGAATTACCTTGGTTTATTTGAATTACCTGAATTACATCGGTTTATTTTGGCTTACGTTGATCTATATAGGTTTATTTGAATTACATCGGTTTATTTGAATTACCTGAATAGGTTTATTTGAATAACCTCGGTTTATTTGAATTACCTGAATTACATTGGTTTATTTGAATTACCTGAATTACATTGGTTTATTTGAATTACCTGGGTTTATTATAATTACCTGAATTAGCTGGGTTTATTTGAATTAGCTGGGTTTATTTGAATTAGCTGGGTTTATTTGAATTAGCTGGGTTTATTTGAATTAGCTGGGTTTATTATAATTACCTGAATTACATCGTTTTTAGCTTTGCACTAGGTCTTACCGCGGTACACCAGTGCTACCTTTGGTTTTATAGAACCAAAGTGCTACCTTTGGTTTTATAGAACCAAAGTGCTACCTTTGGTTTTATAGAACCAAAGTGCTACCTTTGGTTTTATAGAACCAAAGTGCTACGCCCTACCCACTCCTACTTGATAGGCTTTTTACTTGACCGAGCTCTTGGTCTTGTTGTCTCACAGACAACAGAATAGCCTTCCCAGGTATTTTTAGTCCAAATACACCTATGTACCTTTTGTTCAAAGAACAAAAGTGCTGCGCCCTTTTGGTCTTTAGACGCTTTTGTTCTATAGAACAAAAGGTTCTAACTAACAAAAGTGCTGCGCCCTTTCGGTCCAAGTACCGAAAGTGTCTAAAGACCCTTTGGTTCTAACGAACCAAAGTGCTGCGCCCTTTCGGTCCAAGGACCGAAAGTGTCTAACGACCCTAAATACCTAGAAACCTAGAATCCTATACTCCCATGCCCCTAGATGCTTTGAACCCCTGTTCCAAAAGACTTATAGAGCACTATAGTGTTTTTTGTTGCATTAAAAGCTTTAAAAGCACTATAATGGTTTTGTTGCTTCCAAAACCACCAAAGCTATCAAACCAGACTTTTTTTGGCCTTTGGTTCTATTTTAAAAATTCTATTTCAAAAATTCTATTTCAAAAATTCTATTTAAAAAATTCTATTTAAAAAATTCTATTTAAAAAATATTTTAGAAACCACCACAAAGCTTTTAGATTGCATTTTAAATATAAGAATTATAGAAAGCTTTTTTAGGCCAAGGTAATTTTCATTGAGCTAAAAAAGCTTTCTATAATTCTTATATTCATAAATCTTTTTTACAAAACAGCACTAAAATTATTTTTTGCACTGCTGCACATTTTTACGACTAAAGCCTGTTTCAGCGCGTGGCAATTATGTATGCACTTTTACAGAAATTTAATATAATTGAATAGGTTTATTCAAAATGTATAAATCTCAAATTTCAACCCGTGGCAATTATGCACTTTTACAGAAATTTATTTGATAAATATAGGCCAATTCAAATAAAAAATTGAAATATAAACCTTTTTTGGGTGTTTCATAGCTATGCAACGTCCAAAAAACCTTTATAAGAGCAAAAGTGTGTTTCAGCCCATGGCGATTATGCACTTTTACAGAAATTTATTTGATAAATCAAGGCTTGTTTTGAATCAATGAAATATAAAGGTTTTTTTGGACGTTTCATAGCTATGAAACATGCAATCTATGCCTTTGGGTCTTTAGACGCTTTTGGTCTTTAGACGCTTTTGTTCGATAGAACCTTTTGTTCTATCGAACAAAAGGTTCTATAGAACCAAAGCGCTGCCAGCTCTGCTGGGCAGGCAATAAAAAAAAAGAAATAGAATTAGGAATAAATTATTTAAAAAAAATTTTTCAATTGTAAAAGAATAAATTTTTATTTTTTTTTATGATATAAAATAGAATTACAATTTTATTTTATAATAACCATACATTATAGAAAATACCATTTGTTTGTTAGAACAAAAGCGCGTTGCCCATTTGTTTGTTAGAACAAAAGCGCGTTGCCCTTGTGGGCGTAGCACTTTGGTTCGTTAGAACCAAAGGCTAGCCACAAGTGTTTTTTGCTACGCCTGGTTTTCCTTGGAAAACCAGCGCTTCTTGCTCGCAAGAAGGCAAAAAAACCCCAATAAAAAATAAAATGATCTCTATGGTATGGAATATGTGTAACGTTCGTGCAGATGCACCTATGGCGTGGCAGAAATTGTTTCAAGACCCTGCAACGTCCAACATGGAAGGAATTGTAGACCTTCACGCAGATATTTGCTTTTTTTTGATTGTAATTTTGGTTTTGGTTTTGTGGCTCGGAGCTCGAATTCTTGTAAGTTTTCATCACAACTTGCAACCTGTACCAGAGCGTTTTAACCACCACACTTCTTTGGAATTGGTTTGGGCAATTTTGCCTTCTGTTATTGTAACATTGATTGCATTGCCTTCCTAGTCTCTTGTGTATACTTATGATGATTAGGTAAGTAAACCCGCATTGACCGTGAAGGTTACTGGGCGTCAGTGGTATTGGAGCTACGCTATGAATGAGCATGTACAAATGAATTTGAGTCAACAGGCGAAAGATTTGTTGCTTCAGTCTTCAGCTGTTTAAATTTTGAATAATTCCCTCTAAAGGGCGCAGCACTTTGGCGTTTACGCAAAGGGTCTTTAGACACTTTTGATCAGAGAGCAAAAGGGCGCAGCACTTTGGCGTAAACGCCAAAGGGCAACGCACTTTGGTTCTAACGAACCAAAGGGTCTTTAGACACTTTCGGTCCTTGGACCGAAAGGGCGCAGCACTTTTGTTCGATAGAACCTTTTGTTCTATCGAACAAAAGCGTCTAAAGACCAAAAGGTTTATTTTAAAACCAGTATATAAATTTTTTTATTTTTCTATATATTTTATTTAAGCGGAGTTTTTTTAACTTTTTGACTTTCTGCCCTTTTGTTCTATCGAACAAAAGCGTCTAAAGACCAAAAGCGTCTAAAGACCAAAAGTGTCTAAAGACCCTTCTGGGCGTAGCACTTTGGTTCTATAGAACCTTTTGTTCGATCGAACCTTTTGTTCTATCGAACAAAAGCGTCTAAAGACCAAAAGCGTCTATAGAACCAAAGGCCTGCTCACTCTGTGAGCAGCGCTTCTGGCTTCGCCTTTGGTTCTAACGAACCAAAGTGCTACGCCCAGAAGGCCTGGTTTTCCAAGGAAAACCAGCGCTTCTGGCGAASSRAAGGCCACAAGGTCGAAGACAAAAGGAATAAAATTTTTAAAAATAGTTCTATTTTTTATTTATAAAACCATAATTTCTGAGAAGAAAGCATAATAATAAATTATATATAATAGAATTGTAAAAAATGTATTTGAATGCTGTTCTTGCGCCTTTTTTGGGGAGTGCCTTGGCGGGTTAGATGGGCCGTTGGCTTGGTGCTCGTGGTAGTGGATGTGTGACCATTCTTGGTATGGGTACAAGTACTCTACTGAGTTATGTTATTTTTTATGAAATTAGGTCTATGGGATCTGCTGTTGTTCTTTCTTAGGGAAGCTGGTTTGGTGCTCATACTGTAACAGTTGAATGGCTTTTGTGTTTTGACCCATAGAGTGCAGCAATGATGGTTACAGTATGTACAGTGAGTTTTTGTGTGCATATTTATAGTTTGGGTTATATGCAAAATGATCCTCACCTTCCACGTTTTTAGAGTTATTAGAGTTAGTTCACTGGTTCTATGTTGTTGTTGGTAACAGCAAATGATTTGTTGACACTAATGGTTGGTTGGGAAATGATTGGAGTATGTAGTTATTTGTTGATTGGATTCTGGTTCCACCGTTTGAGTAGGACTAAAAGGGCACAAAAAGCAATGTAGGTAAACCGTGTAAGTGACACTGTATTGCTTTTTGGTTTGTTTCTTTGTTGGTGGTATTAGGGAAGCACAGATACTTCTCTTCTCACAGCAACAAGTACTTCTGCATATTATGCTGATTGGATTTGTTTTGCATTGTTGGGAGGAGCTTTGGGAAAAAGTGCACAAGTTGGTCTGCATGTGTGGTAGGCTGACGCGATGGAGGGTTTTTTGTAGTTTCTATATGGATAGATGAATATTTACAGGTTTCTAAAGAAATGAAATTTTTGGGTGGTGTGCGTTTGCGTTTCAGTGGAAAAAAGGGCGCAGCACTTTGGCGTTTACGCCAAAGGGTCTTTAGACACTTTAAAAAAGGGTCTTTAGACCCTTTTTTAAAGGGCGAAGCACTTTTTGTCGAAGACAAAAAGGAAAACATTGAAAAATTGATTTGTTTGGTTCTTCCACATACACCCAAAACTACAAATTTGGACCATACAAAACAAAACAATCATAATTTTAAATTTATTTTTATTTTTTATATCTATTTTTAATAAAAATAAAAATAGAGTAAACTTTAGAAATGTGTATATATTCAAAAAATCCATATAGAACAAATAATGGTAGGGCCCTCCCTACAATTTTGCTATATGCTGGAACAGCTTTATTTTTCATACTCGAATAAAACAGTAAAAATTGAAAAACATAAGCAAATCAGCAGGGAAGCTGCTTTTTTAAAGAAAGTTAGTCCCTCAGAGACTAGACGCAGAAACAATAAATTTAAATTTTTTATTGTATGATATAGTCCTATATTTATATAACATATATAAATATTTTTATTGCCTWCCCCGGTATCTGCTTAGATTCATGCGGCAACATAGGTAACTGCTGGAATTTTCCTTATTGCACGTACAAATAGGATTTGGGAATGCAGTGTTTATGCACGTACAGTATTGTTGTGGGTTGGAGCAGTAACAAGTTTGATGAGGAGGACTATGGGATTGGTTCAAAATGATGTAAAACGTGTCATTGCTTATAGTACTTGTAGTCAATTGGGGTATATGGTTGTGGCATTGTCTTTGAGTCATTATGGCTTGGCAATGTATCACTAGATGACCCATGCTTGTTTTAAAAGGTTGTAGTTTTTGGGGGCTGGAGTTGTGATTCATGCATGTGCTGATGTGCAAGATATGCGTCGATCTGGAGGAGCGCATGCTTCTTTGCCTTTGGCTTGGACTTGTTTGTTGTAVGGAAGTTTGAGTTTGCTTGGTTGGCCCTTTTTGGCAGGATATTATAGTAAAGATGCTATTTTGGAACTTTCTTGGGCAACTCCTGGATCTGCAGCTGCCCTTGGTCATTAGATTTTGATGACTGTTGCATGTTAGACCAGTGCTTATAGTTTTCGTGTTCTGATTGCAGTGTTCTATGCGCCTAATAATGCACGTAAATCTGAAGTAAGGACTCCTGGAGTTCCATTGACAATGGCAGTGCCTTTGTGTATTTTGGCTCTTGGAAGTATTTTTAGGGGATACTTGTTGAGTGATGCATTGATTGGATGGGGAACAGATTTCTGGGCAAATAGTATTGTTAGGTCTCCAGCAACAACACAAGCTGTAAGGAGCCACATGATTCCAGTTTGGATTTCTGCACTTCCTTTGGCAACAGTTGGTGCTGGTTTGCTTTAGGCTTATGTATTTGTATGGCCTCTTCCCTATTGTGCTGAAAGTTATTGGAAAAAACCATATTTGTTTTTGCAAGCACGTTGGGGATTTGATTTGGTATGGAATCAACAAATTAGTATGAAAGTTCTTGGTGCTGGATCTGCTTCTTGGGCTTCTTTGGATAAAGGAATTTTGGAACTTTTGGGCCCTAGTGGAATTAGTCAAAAAGTAAGGGGCACACTCCTTCCTTCTGTACAAAAAATGCAAACAGGTGCAGTTCATGACTATGCTTTGCTTTTGCAAATTTTGGTTGTGGTTGGTTTGCTCTTGCTCTCCTATCCTGTTGCAGGACTTACAGAAAATCTTCTTGTAGATTACAAAACATAGACATAGAGGGTTCTTTAGATTTCTATTTGTTTGTCATTATAAAAAAGATCTTATACCTTCATATTTTTTCATTTATATAAATTATACATATTTTTTTTTATGTAATAAAGAGAAAAGGCTTCGTAGAACGAAAAAAAAGTTTTTATAAACTATGAAATCTTTGAAAAAGTGTATAAGTCCTTATGTATTCCTTTTTGTCAAAGACAAAAGCGCATTGCCCTTGTGGGCGTAGCACTTTGGTTCGTTAGAACCTTTTGTTCTATCGAACAAAAGCGTCTAAAGACCCAAAGGCTAGCCACAAGTGTTTTTTGCTACGCCTGGTTTTCCAAGGAAAACCAGCGCTTCTTGCTCGCCTTTGGTTCTAACGAACCAAAGTGCTACGCCAAGAAGGGTCTTTAGACACTTTTGGTCCTTGGACCAAAAGGCAAAAAAACCTTTTGTTCTAAAGGGCGCAGCACTTTGGTTCGTTAGAACCAAAGGCTAGCCACAAGTGTTTTTTGCTACGCAAAAAACCCCCCCCAAAAAAAAAATGAATTCTGCTTTGTTTCTATGCACTGTTGTTGTATTGTTTGGAATGGGTGCGCTTGGTACCTTTTAGAATCGACGTAATTTTTTGATTATGCTCTTGTGTATTGAAGTTATGCTTCTTTCTGTAAATTTGGTTTTCTAGACTGGTTCTGTAACAGTTGATGATTAGAATGGACAACTTTTGGCCCTTTGGGTATTGACTGCAGCTGCAGCAGAAACAGCTTTGGGGTAGGCACTTTGTGTGTTGTATTTCCGTTTGCGTTCTACTTTGGATGTGGAATAGATTAGTCTAATGAAAGGATCAAAAGTTTCTATTTTTTACCCTTTTTTGCTCTTTATAATTTGCTTTTTTGTCGTGGACCTTGTGGCCTTCTGGCGAAGCCAGAAGCGCTGCTCACAGAGTGAGCAGGCCTTTGGGTCTTTAGACGCTTTTGGTCTTTAGACGCTTTTGGTCTTTAGACGCTTTTGTTTGATAGAACAAAAGGTTCGATAGAACAAAAGGTTCAACGAACAAAAGCGTGTTGCCCTTGTGGGCGTAGCACTTTGGTTCGTTAGAACCAAAGGCTAGCCACAAGTGTTTTTTGCTACGCCTGGTTTTCCTTGGAAAACCAGCGCTTCTTGCTCGCAAGAAGGCAAAAAAACCCCAAAAAAGCAAATTATAAAGGAATCGTTTTTTTTTAATAAATAGAAATAGATTTTTAAATATTTTTAGCATGATGACTGAGTGGCCAAAGGTATCGGGTTGTAAACCCGCCGACGATTGTCTGCGCAGGTTCGAATCCTGCTCATGCTAAAGTCTATATTTTTTATAATTTTAAACTATTTTTTTGGCGAAAAGGTATATAGCCAGAAATCTATAAAAATTTATATAGGGAAAAAATTTTTTACAGTTTAAAATACAGCTATGACGAAATGGTAAACGTGCTACGCTAAGGACGTAGTGGACTTTGTCCTTAGGAGTTCAAGTCTCCTTAGCTGTAGTGAAGTGCATATAGCTCAATGGCAGAGCAATAGTTTCCTAAACTAGAGATGAAAGTTCGATTCTTTCTTTGTACATAAAAAGAGGAGCATGTAGCTCAATGGTAGAGCGCAAGATCGATAATCTTGATGCTATAGGTTCAAGTCCTATCGTGCTCAATATTTAGAAAAATAAAAAAAGGGGCGTAGCGCTTTGGTTCTATAGAACCTTTTGTTCTATCGAACCTTTTGTTCTATCGAACAAAAGCGTCTAAAGACCAAAAGCGTCTAAAGACCCAAAGGGCGAAGCACTTTTGTTCTTTGAACCTTTTGTTCTATCGAACAAAAGCGTCTAAAGACCAAAAGGCAAAAAGGGAAAAAATGACAGAATATGTAGGTGTATTGTTGTATATTGCTATTGCAGTAGGTCTTGGTATTGTTATTCTTTTTAGGTCTTATAAAGTAAGGCCTCGTCGATTGGATTTGGAAAAAGCAACTGCCTATGAATGTGGTTTTGAACCCTTTGGAGAAGCTCGATCCCCTTTTGATATTGGTTTTTATTTGGTCGCGATTCTTTTCTAGATTTTCGATATCGAGGTCGCATTTTTGCTCCCATGGGTACTTGGTGGAATTAGTACAGGCTCCAGTGGATTTTTTGCTTTTCTCCTTTTCTAGGTTGTCCTTACCATTGGCTTTGTTTTTGAATGGCAAAAAGGTGCTTTGGAATGGAGTTCATTTGTGTGTTCCTTTTTGAGGTTTTTTTGCCTTCTGGGCGTAGCACTTTGGTTCTATAGAACCAAAGGCGAGCCAGAAGCCCTGGTTTTCCTTGGAAAACCAGGCGTAGCAAAAAGCACTTGTGGCCTTCTGGCTTCGCCAGAAGCGCTGGTTTTCCTTGGAAAACCAGGCCTTTGGGTCTTTAGACGCTTTTGGTCTTTAGACGCTTTTGGTCTTTAGACGCTTTTGTTCGATAGAACAAAAGGTTCGATAGAACAAAAGGTTCGATAGAACAAAAGGTTCTATCGAACCAAAGCGCTGCCCAGCAGAGCTGGGCAGGCAAAGCCTTTGGTTCTAACGAACCAAAGTGCTACGCCCACAAGGCCTATGGCAAAAAGGGCTACGCCCTTTAAAAAAGTGTCTAAAGACCCTTTTTTTATTTTTATTTTTTTTTCGTAGATAGTTACAAAGGTTTTTTTGTTTTTAGTCGTCAATGACCAAAAAGCAGAGGGCCTGCTAGCAAAGCTAGCAGCGCTGGTGGCTTCGCCACCAGGCCTGCTAGCTTTGCCTTCTCACTCTGTGAGCAGCGCTTTGGTTCTATAGAACCTTTTGGTCTAAAGACCAAAAGCGTCTAAAGACCCAAAGGATAGCAGGGTTTGTGTCTTTGACACAGGGCCTTTGTAATTCTATATTTTTTCTATTTGTATTTTATAAAAAATAATGGCAGCTTTTAACGCTTTTAAAACTGGAAAAATGTTCGTAAACGGAAGGTCTAATAAAAAATAGAGTACTTCTAGTCATGGATTGAGTAGGCCCCACCATGGATATCACTTGGTGGATCCTAGCCCTTGGCCTGCATAGACAAGGTTGTGTGTAATGTGGATGTTGGTATCTTTGGTTTTGGTTTTTCATCAATATGCTGGAGCACCAACACTTGCTTTGATTGCTTTTTTGGCAGTAAACTATTCTGCATTCCTTTGGTGGCGTGATGTGAACCGTGAAGGAATGGAAGGTTTTCATACAAGCAAGGTAAAAAATGGATTGCATTAGGGTATGATGCTTTTTATTTGGAGTGAAAGGATGTTTTTTGTTGGATTGCTTTGGGCTTTTTTGCATGCTGCTCTTATGCCTACCATTCAAGTAGGAATGAGTTGGCCTCCTGTAGGTATTGTACCAGTACACTGGACTGCGCTTCCTCGTACAAACACAATCTTGTTGCTTAGGAGTTATTTTACAGCAAATGCTGCAAAACATGCAATGGACCATAACAACAAAAGTCTTTGTAAATTGCACTTGAGGACCACGATTGGTTTGGGATTGTTGTTTGTGTATTGTCAATATCTCGAATATACAGGAGCTGCTTTTACATTTAGTGATACTGTGTTTGGAAGTGCATTTTACCTTACCACAGGATTCCACGGTCTTCATGTAATTTAGGGATTTTAGTATTTGACTGTTTGTTACATTACCTTGAATAGTGCAGCCCCTGGCCGTTGTACCGCAATGGACCTTGCTATTTTGTATTGGCACTTCGTAGATGTTGTATGGGTAGGATTGTAGGTTATTATTTACATCTGGGGATGTGCGGTTCCTAGGTCTGAACTTGAAGCTTGTGCTGATGGAAGTTGTGCTTTGTATACCGTTCTTTATGAAAGGAAAAGCCACGAATTTGCACACCCTACCCTTTCATTATTTATATAATATTTTTTTTTAATAACAGCTTTTATATTTTTTTGTGCAAAAAAGAATATAAAAAATAAATTTCTTCTCTTATTAGTTTTATATTATATATTTTGTTTAAACACAAATTTCTATCCTTATCGTATGGAGGAGGGTTCGAATCCCCCTGAACATTGCAGATCCAGCAAAAGCTTTTTTGTGAAATGCTTATAAATAAAAATGTTCTCTACGGCATGGTATACGTGTGTGGAAATGCTCAGTAGGTGTTTTAAGCATGTAAAAGCAAACAACACTTTTATGGGCTTTGCCCTTTCTGTCTACAGGTTGAGACCTGTGCTTTGTAGGATTGTTAATACCTTTGGGGCTCCAACTATGTGTTTGGAGCTTTGTGGGTATGTGTATCTAGTATTGCTCTGCACTGTGAAAGGAATTCTTTCCTATATTGGTGCATTTGTTGGGGTTATTTGTAACCTCTGCTTTAAGAGCAGGTTGGTTTTCTATTTGTTTGTTATGGCAGTAAGATATTTCTGCCTTTTCCAAATTTTGAAAAACCGCTTGCCATTGGCAGTAAGAGAGGTATTCTTTGTTTTGTTTGGAGTGTTGCTATTTTTCTATTTTTTTGCAAATAGAGGCAGCACAAGTTGGCTTTGCTGTTGGTTTGGCGTTTTCGCCCTTAGTGCCCTCAGTCATTGGTTGACTGCAGGTCTTCCTTTCTGGGGCGCCTTTTTTGTTGGAGTTCAGTTTAGGCTTGTCGGTCTTTTCCTAGACTATGCTATTAGCAGTTTTCCTGCCTTTTTTAATGCAGATGACTTTTTTGGAATTGTAAGGAATTGCTTTACTACGTTGACGGGGCTTTTCTGCTGTCGTGCAGAAAGTCCTATCAACCTTACAATTGCTGAGAGCTTCGATATGGAAAAGGTATTCGAGGTTTGTGGATTGCTTAGAAATACTATGCCAAGGAGCAGCCAAGCCCTTATTGGGTACTTGGTATTCCGAATTTAGTTTGGTGGCGCCATGGTTAGAAAGGAAAATTCTAGTTGTGAATCCTTTTTTGTGTCTTAGCAAACCAAAACATCTTTCTTTGGAGGACTTGTCTGGGGCGACGTTGTTCGCGTTGGGCATGATTTCTCTTATCAGAAATCTGTAAATCTTTTGGGTGCTGATTTGTCTTATAGGGCATTGGTGGTTGGCTAGGTTAACATTTTGTCTCTAATGGGTAGAGCGTCCGCGTCTGATCGTATCAACGATATCACAGATGCTCGTTTGCTTAAATTTGTGGTTCTTTGTAAGGAATACGACCAAAAGGTTAAAACTGCTTTTGTCAAAGACGGGGCTGCGCTCCTATCTGCAACGGAGAGCGAAAGCTCTGCGGCTGAAAGCCCTAAAAAATCAAAATCAGCAATTATTATAAAAAATAAAATAATTTATTAATACTTTTATTTATATTTATATATTTTTTATTTGGGCCTATAGTTTAGTGGTAGAACAACGGTCTTCTAAGCCATTGGTGAAAGTTCGATTCTTTCTGGGTCCAGTTTTTTTCAAAAATAAAATTAAAAAATTATAAAAATCCTATTTTTATATTTTTTAGTATTTATAGAAAGGTTTATTTTTTGTGATCCCATAGAGAGCAACTTCTATAATTACCTTTTTGTCGAAGACAAAAAGGGCGCAGCACTTTTGGTCTTTAGACGCTTTTGGTCTTTAGACGCTTTTGTTCGATAGAACAAAAGGTTTGATCAAACAAAAGGTTCGATAGAACAAAAGGCAATGTTGTCTAATGGTTAAGACCTGAGTTTGCAAAACTCATTATAGCAGTTCGAGTCTGCTCTTTGCCTTTTTCGTTATGCCTGATTTTCCAAGACAAAAGGAAAGCCTTTGTTTCTATAGAACCAAAGTGCTATGCCCAAAAGGGCTGTTTTGTCTTGGAAAACCTTTTGTTCGATAGAACAAAAGCGCTACGCCCAGGCTTAGCAAAAAAATAAAAAAGCTAAAAAATTATTATATTATATTATATTATAAAAATTTTTTGAACACATATAAAGATTCTTTTTTATATTTAAAAATGGCAGCTATTTTTATTGTAATTTTTGCAGTTATTGGAATTTGGACAGGACTCTTGTCTTCTTGGACAGTAGCCTACGCCACAGGATTGGCACAGTTGGGTATTTGGGCAACCTTGTAGAGTTAGGTACCTTTTGTTTCTATTTGGGTAAGTTTGAAACAAGGTGCATTGACTGAAATTCCTAGTTCTTCTTTGCGTACTCATTGGAGTTGTTCTTTGAAAGGTTCAAAGAAAAGTATAGGAATATATACCTTTTTGTCTTCGACAAAAAGCGCTACGCCCTTTTGGTCCAAGGACCAAAAGTGTCTAAAGACCCTTTTTGGGGTTTTTTGCCTTCTGGGCGTAGCACTTTGGTTCTATAGAACCAAAGGCAAAGCCAGAAGCGCTGGTTTTCCAAGGAAAACCAGGCGTAGCAAAAAACACTTGTGGCGAAGCCTTTGGGTCTTTAGACGCTTTTGGTCTTTAGACGCTTTTGTTCGATAGAACAAAAGGGCGTCAGCACTTTGGCGTTTACGCCAAAGGGCAACGCACTTTGGTTCGTTAGAACCAAAGCGTCTAAAGACACTTTTGCTCTCTGAGCAAAAGGTTCGATAGAACAAAAGGTTCGATAGAACAAAAGCGTCTTTAGACACTTTTGCTCTCTGAGCAAAAGGTTCCAAGGAACAAAAGTTTTTTGCCCTTTAAATAGGTATAAGAGAAATCTAAATTTAGAATACGTAATTAAAAATATTTAAATAATTTTATATTCTATTTTTATAGACTTTATAAAAAAAAAAGTGCGAGTGTGGCGGAATTGGTAGACGCGAAAGCTTCAAAAGCTTTTCACTGTAGAGGTGGTGTAGGTTCAAATCCTATCACTCGTAAATAGTCTATATTATGTATACACTATATAACAAAAATATCTATAACCAAAAAGCGAAGATGGCGGAATTGGTAGACGCGAAAGCTTCTAAAGCTTTTATTTATACTAAATGTGATGAGTTCAAATCTCTCTCTTCGTATGTAAAAAATATGTTATAAACCTTTTCTTCGATCGAAGAAAAGTGCTGTGCCCTTGTGGGCGTAGCACTTTGGTTCTACCAAAGGCGATCCACAAGTGTTTTTTGCCTTTTGGTCCAAGGACCAAAAGTGTCTAAAGACCCTTCTGACGAGCCTTTGGTAGAACCAAAGCGCTACGCCCAGAAGCGCTGGTTTTCTTTGGAAAACCTTTTGTTCGATAGAACAAAAGCGCTACGCCCAGGCAAGGCAAAAAACCTTTTCTTCGATTGAAGAAAAGTGCTTCGCCCTTTCGGTCCAAGGACCAAAAGTGTCTAAAGACCCTTTGGTTCTAACGAACCAAAGTGCGTTGCCCTTTGGCGTAAACGCCAAAGTGCTGCGCCCTTTTGTTCTAACAAACCTTTTGTTCTATCGAACCTTTTGTTCTATCGAACAAAAGCGTCTAAAGACCAAAAGCGTCTAAAGACCAAAAGCGCGTTGCCCAATAAAATTTTTTTTTATTTAGTATAAAATGGTCAGTATAATTCAACATAATAGTTAAAGGCAGTTTTATTTTTCTATAGTAAATATGATTCTATATTTGTAGATTATGATTTAGGCAACAGTAGTACCTTTGCTATTGGCTGTTGCATTTTTGACACTTGTAGAGCGTCGCGTAATGGGAGCTATGCAACGTCGTCAAGGTCCCAATGCTTGGGGATTGTTTGGAGTATTGCAACCTTTTTTGGATGGTTTGAAATTGTTGTTGAAAGAGCCAATTTTGCCAAGTAGTGCAGATCAACCTTTGTTTTTGTGGGCACCTATTTTGACTTTTTTGACAAGTCAAATTGCTTGGGCTGCTTTGCCAACAAGTACAGCAGGTGCTGTGAGGGATTAGAACTTGGGAACAATGTATGTATTGGCAGTTGGGAGTTTGGGAGTATATGGAATTTTGTTGAGGGGTTGGAGGAGTAACAGTAAATATGCTTTTTAGGGATGTTGTCGTTCCGTGGCGCAAATGATTAGTTATGAATAGCCTATGGGATTGATTGTTTTGTGTGCATGTATGATTGCAAATAGTTTGAATTGGAGTGCATTGGTAGAATCTCAACAAAATGGAATTTTTCTTCTGCCACTCTGGCCCTTGGCCTTGATTTGGATTATTTGTTGTTTGGCCGAATAGAACCGTGCACCGTTCGATTAGCCTGAAGCTGAAGCTGAGCTAGTTGCCGGCTATAATGTAGAGTATGCCTCCATGGGCTTTGCACTTTTCTTTATTAGGGAATATAGGTCCATGATTATGATGGCAACTGTCACAAGGCTATTGTTTTTGGGTGGAACTGCTGCACCTATGAATCTTTTCTTTTAGAATTGGCTCCCTGGAAGTTTTTGGCTAAGGCTTAAAGCAACATCTGTTGTATTTATTTATATTTGGGTTCGAGCAACTCTTCCTCGTTATAAATATAGTGACCTTATGGATTAGGGATGGAAACGTCTCTAGCCACTTACACTTGCAGGATTTGTTGCAAATGCTGTTGTTGTATTTAATATTCAAATGCTTTCAAACCTTTTGGTCTTTAGACCAAAATTCGTCCTTTTGTGGCGAAACACTTTTTGCCTTTTGGTCCTTGGACCAAAAGGGTCTAAAGACACTTTGGTTCTAACAAACCAAAGTGCGTTGCCCTTTGGCGTAAACGCCAAAGTGCTGACGCCCTTTTGCTCAGAGAGCAAAAGTGTCTAAAGACCCTTCTTGCTTGGCAGGCCAAAAGCAACTATGGCTAAAAATAAAATAAAAATATATAATAAAATAAAAAAGTATTTGTTAAATACTCTAATTTATCAAATAAAACAAATAAAAAAAAAATATATATATATAAAATATAAAAAAATGTATGGCAAATTTTGTTCACCTTTTTGTCTTTGGCCTGCTCACTCTGTGAGCAGCGCTTCTGGCTTCGCCTTTGGTTCTATAGAACCAAAGTGCTACGCCCAGAAGGCCTAAAGAGTCTTTAGACGTTTCTGACCTTTGGCTAAAAGGCTAAAAGGGCGAAGCGCTTTTGTTCTATTGAACAAAAGGTATAAAGAGCGCTTTTGTTCTATTGAACCTTTTGTTCTATCGAACAAAAGCGTCTAAAGACCAAAAGGGTCTTTAGACACTTTCGGTCCTTGGACCGAAAGGGCGCAGCACTTTTGTTCTTTGAACCTTTTGTTCTATCGAACAAAAGCGTCTAAAGACCAAAAGGTTGAAAGAGCGCTTGCAAGTTCATCTTTACGCCTGAGAACTTCAGTAACATAAAAGCCACTCAACAAACAGAAAACTCCACTTTGCAACACAGCAACAATAGTTTCCAAAGCACTCTAAGCCATCAAAATAGAGGCTGCAATAACAGTAAAAGGAGCTCCCAACAACACAGGAGTACACAATACCGGTACAAGAGACAAGGAAGTAAACTAATGGAGCAACTAGTGCCCTGCGAACATGTTACAGTAAAGTCGTGTTCCTAGACTAATTGCACGGAACCCGTAACTAATGGACTCAAGCTAAATAAAGAGAGGTGCCATTGGCCAACTTGGACCACTTGGCAAAAACTAACGCACAAAACGCATTCCTTGACGCTTTACACCCAAATAGGTAATACCACTCAACAACCTAATACTCATCCCCAAAGTAAATCCAGCTTGTCCTGTAATTGCAGAACAAAGAGGCACCAATCCAAAAGAGTTACTTGCCAACAAAATGAAAAAAAGTACACTAGACCAAACAACAGTTGTTTTTCCTTGAATATCGGAAAGTGCCCTCCAAGCAGAAGGCAAACGATTTGTGGAAAGAGAAACACGATCAGTTTGAGCAGAACGAGCACTCTATTGACGCCATTTCAAATGAACACGTTCCAAAGTTTGAGTATTCCAAAAACCACTTACAGATTTACGAAATCCAGACAATGCACTATTTCCTGCTTGTGCACTAGAATGGTTCAAAGAATGATTTACAACCAATACCAACATTGCAATTGCTACTGTTACAGCCCAAATATTAAGACTAAACACAGCTCCCATAAAAGGCAAGTGCAAACTTACCAAAGGTACACTTTGCCATGCTTCTGCAGCAGAAGCAATAATCCTAGAAGAATAATTAAACTAAAAGTAATTCTAAATCATTTTTTTTTTATTCCTTATTTTTTTATCTTCTATATATATATATAAAAAATAAAGATCCAGTTTTGAAATTTTGGAGTATAGTGTTTTGTATTTTTTAATAGGGAGATTATAGTAGAGTTTTTTGAATCAAAGAAATTCTATCATTGTGTAAAAAACAATTTGTTTGCCTGCCCAGCTCTGCTGGGCAGCGCTTTGGTTCTATAGAACCTTTTGGTCTTTAGACCAAAAGGCCATAAAATATTTTTTATAAAGAGATACGATATGTAAAAAAAAATGACTTTGGATTTGGTACTTATTAGGCCTGAATTTTTCTTGCTTTTTGGTTTTTAGGTTTAGCTTTGGTATGGTACTGGTGGACTAGTTCGTCCAGTTGCTGAAATTATTACTGTGGCAGATTCTAATTACAATAAGCAATATTCTTGTTTGGGAAGTTCCTAGACAACCACTCACGAAACTGAAGTGGCAAATGAAAGTCCAAAAATCTCTTATGCAAATGAAAGGCCTGGTGGCGAAGCCACCAGCGCTGCTCGCTTTGCGAGCAGGCCAGCTGCTTTTGGAAGTTAGAGGAGGCCAACTGCAGGACCGAATCATGCAGCATCTGCTTAGTGTTTGTGGGCTATTTAGTGGTGTTTGCTTTGTACTGTTTTGGCTTTTTATGGTCCTTTGCAAAGTGTTTTTTTGGGAGGTTCTTTTCAAAAAGACTATTATAGTATGCAATAGTGTGGAATTTTGTTTTTCACAGCAGCTTTTGTCTAGAGGGTTTCTTTGGGATGGCAAAAAACAGCAGCTATTAGGCATACTGAATATGTCTATTTGGCAATGTAGGCACTCATGGGTCAATATTTGTTTATTCAAACAACAGATTAGATGTCTATGTATTTGTGTCTTGAATTGCAAAGTTTTTCTTTGGTTGTTTTGTGTGGATTGAACTATAAAAGTGCTTATTCTATTGAAGCATCTATGAAATATTTCTTGCTTAGTGCATTTAGGAGTTGTTTGCTTTTGTAGGGAATTGGTTTTCTTTATTGGCAAACTGGAGAAACAACCATTAGTCATATTGAAAGTTTGGTTTTTAGGACAAGTACTGAACCAAATTTGCTTTTGCTTTAGGGAATTTGGTTTGTAAGCATGGGTCTTCTCTGGAAATAGGCTGCCGCTCCTTTGCATTTTTGGGTACCTGATGTATACACAGGAGCTTGGTCCAGTGTTTCTTTGTGGATTACAGTATTGCCTAAAATTTCTGTTCTTGGATTCTGGACACATAATTGGCAGAATTTGTGGAATAGGTCTTTTGGAAATACTTTGGCTTTTTTTAGGATTCTTTCTATGATTATTGGAGCATTGGCTCCTTTGGCACAAACCACATTGAAACGATTGCTTGCTTATAGTAGTATTGGTCATATGGGTTTGTTGTTGATGCCTTTGTGTGGATCTGCTTCTAATTCTGTTGGAGCTCTTTGGACTCACATGTTTATCTACATTTTGATTAACCTTGGAACATGGGGATAGATTATGGCACCAATGACTCGACCAAATCAACCATCTCTTAAAGCAGCAGGTCCTCAATTTATTTGGGACTTGAAAGGCTTGAATCAAAGTTCTGCAACCGCTGCTTTTAGGTGGAGGGTTTTTATGACAAGTTAGGCAGGTCTACCACCTGTTTATGGATTCTAGGGAAAGGCTGGAATTTTGTGGAGGAGTTAGAACAATGGATTGTTGATTACAGTTGCAGTTGCTTTGGTTTATACTTTGCTTGGAAGTGTTTACTATTTGAAAGTAATGAAAGTTTGTTATGTCGATAATCCAACAAGTTGGGGAACTTACGGAAAATTTTCTTCTACAACTGCTTATATTATTGCTATTTGTGTAGCATTTATGTTGATTGGATTGTGGCATGGAAATTATTTTTTCTTGTAGACTCATCTTCTCTCTTTGAAAGTCTCAAATTTTTAAATATAAAATTTTTTTAGAGCACAAAAAGAATTTTTAGTTTTTTTATATATATAAAGATATTTCTTTTTTGTTTGATCAAAAAAGAAATAAAAAGTTCTATAGAACCTTTTGTTCTAAAGGGCTGCGCCCTTTAGAACAAAAGGCGAACAGGCCTGGTGGCGAAGCCACCAGCGCTGCTCGCTTTGCGAGCAGGCCTTTGGGTCTTTAGACGCTTTTGTTCGATAGAACAAAAGGTTCTATAGAACCAAAGCGCTGCCCAGCTTTGCTGGGCAGGCCAAAAAGAAAAAATGAAAGATACGTCCAATAAATGGTATAAATAGTTTATTCGATGGTTTTGTAGTACAAACGCTAAAGACATTGGAATGATGTATTAGGTCTTTGCAAGGTGGTCTGGTGTAATTGCTACTACAATGAGTTTGTTGATTCGAATGGAATAGAGGAGTACAGGTCCTGGTATTTTGGCAGGAAATGGACAACTTTATAATGTGTAGATTACAGCACACGGATTGTTGATGTTGTTCTTTGTTGTAATGCCTGCATAGATGGGTGGATTCGGTAACTGGCTTGTTCCGGTTATGATTGGAAGGCCAGACATGGCATTTCCTCGAATGAACAACATTAGTTTTTGGGTTTTGCCTATGGGAATGATCTTGTTGTTGTTGAGTGCTTTGGTTGAGCAAGGACCTGGAGTAGGATGGACAGCATATCCTCCTCTTAGTAGTGCTTTGAGTCACTCTGGGGCTTCTGTTGACTTGGCAATTTTCAGTTTGCATATTATTGGTATTGGAAGTATTTAGGGATCTATTAATTTCTAGGTAACTGTTGCAAACATGCGTGCTCAAGGAATGACTTTGTATCGAGTACCTCTCTTTGTATGGGCATTGTGCTTTGTAAGTATTTTGTTGATTGGAAGTCTTCCTGTATTTGCAGCAGGATTGACAATGCTTTAGACAGACCGTAATTTCAACACAAGCTTTTTCTAGCCTGCTGGTGGAGGTGATGTTGTTTAGTATCAGCACTTGTTCTGGTTTTTTGGTCACCCTGAAGTATATGTTTTGATCTTGCCTGCGTTTGGTATTGTTTCTCATGTATAGAGCTTTTTTGCACGTAAACCAGTATTTGGTTATGTTGGAATGGTAAATGCAATGGGTGCAATTGCCGTGTAGGGGTTCTAGGTGTGGGCTCACCACATGTACACTGTAGGATTGGACGTTGATACACGTAGGTACTTTACTAGTGCAACAATGATTATTGCAGTTCCTACTGGAATTAAAATTTTCAGTTGGCTTAGGACTTTGTATGGGGGATCCCTTTGGCTTACAACTCCAATGTTGTTTGCTTTGGGCTTCTTGGTATTGTTTACCATTGGAGGTCTTACAGGAATTGTATTGGCAAATGCTGGAGTTGATGTTGCATTGCACGATACTTATTATGTAGTAAGGCACTTCCACTATGTATTGAGCATGGGAGCTGTTTTTGGAATTTTCAGGGCATTTTATTTCTGGGTTAGCAAGCTTACCGGTTGCCAATACCCTGAGCACCATGGACAAAGGCATTTCTTCTTGTTTTTCTTGGGAGTGAACCTTACTTTCTTCCCACAACACTTCCTCGGGCTTGCTGGTATGCCACGTCGTTACCTTGACTATCCAGATGCATTTTTGGGGTGGAACGTGGTAAGTAGTTATGGTTCTTACTAGAGCGCAATTAGTTTTGTATACTTTTTCTATATCGTATATTTGACACTTGCTTATGGTCCAAAATGTGCTAATAACCCATGGTCTGACCAACAAGATAGCACTGCGGGTGGTATTGAATTTGTTCTACCAAGCCCTCCTGCTTATCACACATTCGGTGACCAACTTCCTGTAATTCGTCCTACACCTCAATAGGTTTCATAAATATTTTAATTTTATAAAAGTATGCCTGCTAGCTTTGCTAGCAGCGCTTCTGGGCATAAGCACTTTTGTTTGATCAAACAAAAGCCTATCCTTTGGCGTAAACGCCAAAGTGCTGCGCCCTTTGGGTCTTTAGACGCTTTTGTTCGATAGAACCTTTTGTTCTATCGAACCAAAGTGCTACGCCCAGAAGGCTAAAATTTTGAATTTTAAAAATAAAAAAAATATTCTTTTTTAGGCTCTATATTTTTTCAAAAAACCCTCTAATAAGCATTTTTAAAGTTATATATTATAGGAGAGTTTTTAAAAGTTTAGAATTCCCATAATAAACAAAAAAGCTTTCTATAATTCTCTTATTAAAAAATTGAAAAACAATAAATAAAAAGCTCTTCTACACATTGAAATGCTTTCCAATAGAATTTATGTAATAAAACAAATAAGTCATCAAGAATAAAAATTTTTTATTTGTATAAAAGATATACACATATAAAAATAAAAATGTTTTATTTGTATAAAAGATATACACATATAAAAATAAAAATGTTTACTTTAAATATATATATATATATATATATTTTAAAAAAAAAAAAATAAATTTTTAAAAATAAAAAAGTTCAAGTATTCTCGAGCTCATTAAAAAAAGTTCAAGTATTCTCGAGCTCATTAAAAAAAATTATATTTTTTATTTTATATGTTTGTAGCGTGGAGGAGTGGTTTCCTTGCAAGACTCATGCTCTTGAGACGATAGTTCGAATCTATCCGCTGCACAAATTTTATTTTATAAATACGTTTTTATAATGTTCATATTATAATACGTTTTAAAACACGTTTTTTAATATGAACATTATAGGAGACTTTTTTTGCTATTATAAAATGTACAAAAAAAAGAATCCTTACTATAATCTTTACATTTTTTAAAAAGAAGATTATAGTAAAAATTTTTTATAAAGACCAAAAAATAAAAAAATACAAATAAAAAATGTATTATTATAAGAGTTCATTGATAGAAGGAAAAATAGGAAATAGTAGTATAGAATAATAGATATAATAGGATAGAATAAATAAACAAAAAGAAATAAAAGGAATAAATAATAGGATAATAGTAGAATACAATAGAATACAATAGTAGAAAAGAAAAAGAAACAAAAAAGGAATAATAAGATAATAGAATAGAATAGGAATAAATAGAATAGAATAGAATAGAATAAATAGAAGTATAAAGTACAATAGAATAGAATAGAATAGAATAGAATAGAATAGAAGTATATAGAATATGAGTAAATAAGTGTGCATAGTAGTATATAGAATAGAATAGAATAGAATACAATAGAATAGAATAGAATACAATAGAATAGTAGAAAAGAAAAAGAAACAAAAAAGGAATAATAAGATAATAGAATAGAATAGAATACAATAAAATACAATAGAATAGAATAGGAATAAATATAGAATGAATGAAAACAATAATCTATAATAGTGAGGGGGGGTGTATTTAGTGTATTTAACATGAATAATTCATATATTTATTTGAATTTTAGTTTTTGTGTATTTAGTGTATTTTATAAAATAGATTATATTTTTTTTGTTTTTATATATAACAATATGTATTTATTGTAAATAATCGAAAATTTCTTTTGGTTTATGAGCTAATATTCTAAACCAAAAAATAGAATAAATAATAAAAAAAGAAAATGTGGCCATAGGTATTTAGTTTGTGTGTATTGGGGACAGCCCTTTAGTATACAGTTCCTGTAGAAGGGTTGCTTCTCACTGTATTGATTGTACCATAGGCAAGGGCACTTTTTCTTTGTGTATAGCCTGGGAAAGAAAGCAAATAGCATCGTTTTTATGCATTGCTTTTTACTTTGGTAACATAGATTTAGTGCACCCGTTTGTGGAGGGGTTTTGTACCAGCAGCTGTTGAGCCTTTTCAACAAGTAGTAGGTTTGAATAGGAGTTGGAATGGATTGCTTAGTATTAAATAGGAATTTGGTTTGGACAGTTTGAGTCTTTGGATGGTTTTGCTAACAGCAGCGCTTATGCCTTTGGCTGTATTGTGTAGTTGGAATACCCAAAATGCTCATAGTCAATCTTTTTACAGGTTGTAGCTGGCTTTGGAAAGTTTTTAGTTTAGGTGCTTTACAAGTTTGGACTTGTAGTGTTTTTATGTACTCTATGAGTGTTCTTTGTTGCCTATGTTTTAGTTGATTGGATTGGGTGGAAGTCGTGCACGAAAAGTACGAGCTGCTTATTTGTAGGTACTCTATACTTTGGTTGGAAGTTTGGCAATGCTTCCATGTCTTTTGTTGCTTTACAGTAGGGCTGGAACAACAAACTATTTGTTGTTGAGGAGTTTGAATATTGAATCTAGTCGTCAATTGCTTCTCTGGTGGGGATTCTTCTAGGCTTTTGCCGTGAAAGTTCCTTTGATGCCATTGCATTTGTGGTAGCCTGAAGCTCACGTAGAAAGGAGTACAGCTGGAAGTGTTCTTTTGGCAGGAGTATTGTTGAAATAGGGAACTTATGGTTTGTAGCGTTTCAACCTGTATATGTTTCCCGAAAGGAGTGCTTATTTGGGACCAAGGGTAAGTACTATTTGTTTGATTGGAGTTATTTATAGGAGTTAGACAACTTTGCGACAAGTTGATTAGAAAAAAATTGTTGCATATAGTAGTGTTGCTCACATGAGCATGGTTGTATAGGCATTGTTTACAATGAATGAAGTAGGAATTCTTGGTTCTATTTTTACAATGTTGGCTCACGGAGTAAGGAGCCCTGCTTTGTTTTTGTGTGTTGGGGCCTTGTATGATCGAACACATACAAAAAGGTTGAAATATCTTGGAGGTGCAGCAACAGCAATGCCTCTCTTTAGTATTTGGTTTTTCATCTTTAGCTTGTGTAATATGGCTTTGCCTTTGACTCCTAACTTTGTTGGGGAATTCTAGTCTTTGTGTGGAATTTTTGCACAAAACTGGGTATCTTTGACAATTTGTTTGGGAGGAGTTATTCTTAGTGCTGTTTATACTTTGTGGGCTTATGCTCGAGTAGTTCATGGAATGCCTAAAATTCAATATTTGAGTGGAATGGCAGATTAGAATCGTCGAGAGTGGTGGTCTTTGGCAATTTTGGCCATTATTGCACTATGGTGGGGATTGAAACCCGGAGCTGTTTTGGACTCTTTGGGATCTACAGTTTACTATTGGCAACAATGCTCTTTGGCTATTTATGAACCAGCTCCTTGGGCTTTGCTTATTTCAGCCCTCTAGGCGCTTGAGCCTTTGGCGTAAACGCCAAAGTGCTGACGCCCTTTTGCTCTCTGAGCAAAAGTGTCTAAAGACCCTTTGGCGTAAACGCCAAAGTGCTGCGCCCTTTTGCTCTCTGAGCAAAAGTGTCTAAAGACCCTTTAAACCAAAAATTTTTTATATCCTTTGGGTCTTTAGACGCTTTTGGTCTTTAGACGCTTTTGTTCGATAGAACAAAAGGTTCGATAGAACAAAAGGTTCTATAGAACCAAAGGCGAATAGCGCTTGTGTCAAAGACACAAGGCAGGCGCTTGTGTCAAAGACACAAGGCAGGCGCTTGTGTCAAAGACACAAGGCAGGGCAGGCTAGAAAAGTATAAAACGTTTAATACCAAAAAAAGAAAAACAATAATTATTTTTATATTATAATAGTTTTTTTATCATATAAAAGAATAGATGAAAAATAAAAAAACAATAATAATAATTTATTTTATAATAGTTTTTTTTTGTCATATAAAAGAATACTAATAAAAAAAATATGTTTTTATAAGAATATTTATGAAAGGCAAATAGTACAAAGAAAGGGTGTATAGCTCAATGGTAGAGCACCTGTCTTACAAACAGGTGGTTAAAGGTTCAAGTCCTTTTGTGCCCATAAAAAATTTTATTGTTTAGAAAATAGAGTGCATAGCTCAAAGGTAGAGCGTTGGTTTCCAAAACCACAGATATGGGTTCGAGTCCTTTTGCGCTTGTTCTTTTTTGTGAATCTTGGTTTTCCAAGAAAAACTGCTTTTTGGTTCAATGAAACTAAAAACCTTTTCTTTGATCGAAGAAAAGTGCTTCGCCCTTTTGGTCCAAGGACCAAAAGTGTCTAAAGACCCTTTGGTTCTAACGAACCAAAGTGCGTTGCCCTTTGGCGTAAACGCCAAAGTGCTGCGCCCTTTTGGTCCAAGGACCAAAAGTGTCTAAAGACCCTTTGGCGTAAACGCCAAAGTGCTGCGCCCTTTTGTTCTATCGAAGAAAAGCGCGTTGCCCTTTTGGTCCTTAGACCAAAAGTGTCTAAAGACCCAAAAAAAATCTTTCCTTGTTTGATTATATTTTTGCGGATATAGCTCAATGGTAGAGTTTTAGTCTTCCAAACTAACAGTGAGAGTTCGAGTCTCTCTATCCGCTTTTATGGGCTTGGAGTGGATGCCTCTACACCAGTGAATAGGACGTGTAAATACGAAAGGCTGTTTTGTTAGGTTTATTCAAAACAGATTTCCTACAGGAAACAAAAAAAATAAAAGAAAACTGGAAATGGAAACCTCCTTTACCAGTATAAAAATCAACAGAGAAACCGATAGTAGTGGCGAACGAACTTGGTCTTATTTTTTCTTTTTATCAATACGCTCTTATGCGTTCTTTATAGAAGCATTAGAATTCTATAAAAATTTTTTTTATGTGTTCCTTGCGACGCTCTGCAGGTGTAAAAAAAATTTTTTGGAAAAGGAAACCAAAGAGGGTGATAGTCCCGTATAGATGCTTTTCTTTTTTCTTTCGAAAAAATCTTTTGGTTCTATAGAACCAAAAAGCCAATAGGCTTTTTTAGAAATATATTTTTATAAGTCGTAAAAATGTATAATTTGTTTCTTTTCTTAGAGCAAAGACTGGGGGAACCACCCTCCTAATAATAAAACGCTGTGTGATAGATAGTGCACGAGTATCGTGAGAGAAAGGTGAAAAAGAAGGGCCACCGTTGTCCTGTGAAATAGTACTGAAACTCCAATCTTCTAGACAGCAGTTATCTTTTATTACTTTTCCAGTTTTTTAAAGATTCTGTGTGCCTTTTGCAACATGAGTGAGCGAGTCTTTGATTATTGCGATGCTTAAGCAAGAAAGCGTAGGCACTTTTAATACATTTTATTTTTTATAGAAGTTTTTTTTATATAATTTTTTTTTATAGAAGTAATTTTTGTGGGAATTTAGCTCAGTTGGTAGAGCGTCTGTTTTGCAAGCAAAAGGTCTTGGGTTCAACTCCCAAAATTTCCATCCGTTATGGCCAGGAAAAATTCTTATTGAAAGCAGGTTTATTTAAATTTTTATATTTAAAAAAACTGGAGAAGTTTTATTTCTGCTTTAAAAAAGGCAGCCTTTGCCGTATACAATCCAACACAGGTGGCATAGCAGAAAATGCTCAGGCAAACACATATCCTCGGTAAAGGAACTCGGCAAATTACTCCTGTACCTTTGGAAGAAGGGAGCCCATTTTTTAAAACTATACATTTTTTGTTTTTTCTTAAAAAATGGGGTCACAAAAAAGGGATGGGGAACTGTTTAGCAAAAACACAGGACTTTGCAACGTAGAAATACTAAGTATAAAGTCTGACGCCTGCCCAGTGCCGGAAGATAAGAATTTGTTGTGAAAGCAACAACTCTGAAGGACCGGTGAACGGCAGCCCTAACTCTAAGGGTTCTAAGGTAGCGAAATTCCTTGTCGAATAATTGTCGACCCGCATGAATGGCGTAATCACCCATCCGCTGTCTCTACTGAGGTGTGGGCGAATTTGACATTCTCGTGAAGAGGCGAGAACACTGCCACGGGACAATGAGACCCTATGCACCTTTACTCTAAGCGAAAATTGCTTTTTTAAAAATTCTTTTTCAGCATAGGTGGGAGTATTCTAAAAAGTACACCAGTGAGATACCACCATTGATTCATTAAAAAGCCTTTCTATTGACTGTTAAAAAATAGAAATCTTTTCGCTTGGGAGTTTGTCTGGGGCGGAAGCCTCCAAAAAAATATCGGGGGCGTGCCAAGGTATGGATAAACTGTTTTTGCGGTTTAGAGTCTGACAACCCAGAAACCATGCCTGACTGTTAGGCCTACAAGCCAAGCAGGGTGTTTTTCATATAAGGAATAAACACATTCCAAACCTTTTGTTCTATCGAACAAAAGTGTCTAAAGACCCTTTTGGAATTACGAAAGTATGCGGTAGTGAACCAGCACTCTGGAGTGGAAAGAGTGTTGATCAACGGATCAAAGGTACGCTAGGGATAACAGGGTGCGACCTGCAAAGCTGCACAATTCAATGTGGTTAGAAAACCAACTTGGAATCCAATCTCCATGAGCCTACCATCACATGCGTTCTAGGGTTAACCTGAAGGTGTGAAGCTGATGGGAAAAAGTAACCCAAACTGTATGTGACAGTGAGGGGGCAGGCTAGATTCCTATGGGCAATGTAAATGAACACTCATCTGAGGCATCGTGACCCTATCACATCTAGTTAATTGTGAGAGAATCTTATGTCTCTGTTTCATAAGATTGATTGGACAATTTCTCACCGGTGTAAAGAGTGGTCCTAAGGGAATCATCGAAAGTGAATTGTGCGGAACAGGGCAAGCCCAATAGGCTCCTTCGGGAGTGAGCGAAGCAATTCTCTCTATCGCCTAGTGGGTAAAAGACAGGGCAAAAAGCGAATGCCAGTTAGTAATAGACTGGATAGGGTGAATAACCTAACCTGAAAGGGTGCAGACTTGCTCATGGGCGTGGGAAATCAGATTTCGTGAATACACCAGCATTCAAGAGTTTCCATGCTTGAGCCGTGTGCGGTGAAAGTCGCATGCACGGTTCTACTGGGGGGAAAGCCTGAGAGGGCCTACCTATCCAACTTTTATCAGCCCTTAGAGTTCCAATCGACGGGCTGGTTTGACACCTCGATTATTTACGATAGTCCGCTTTTTTTGTGAGAAAAAAGTTTGCATTGGGTGAATTGGATATTTATATATATAATTAAATAAATATCGCTCAATTTATTTTATAAATTGAGTACAAGAAAAGCCATACATAACCCAAAAAGACTAAAATAGTCTATATTCTATGATATATATACTAGAAAGAGTACAATATCATTGGATATATGGAGAATGAGCCATGTATGGTTAACTTGCAGCGAAGCTTTTCTCGGTATATATGTGCAAATATTTCTATATTTGCATGTCCAGCTAATAACTGGAAGTGAAAAGAACGTTCAACGACTAGAAGGTGAGTATTACCAACAATAATCCTTCCACGAGCGCCCAACTGCTTTTCCAATAAAACACTTATAAACGTTAAACTTTTAGGATTGAAAAACAATAATAGTAAAAAATTTGATGTAGCACCTGCACGTAACAGGCAGGAAATAAATACTTGCTTAGGCAATGGGGACAATAAAACTATGCTGCCACCTTTTCTTTTTGAAGTGGCAATTGGTAACAGATTGGGAGATAGGAGTTAGTATACCACTAAAACAAAAGGCTCTAAAATAAAACTAGAGCAAGGTAGGGTAAATAAAGACTACTTGTATCATTAGTTTGAACTTTACAAAGGTTGGACTAACTATGAAAAACCTTATAGATATATTCCAAAAGTTACTAAAGGAACCTACACTAGGGGCGTTATTAAAAGTTATAGTTTTCGAACTATTACCCACCCTGCGTTTGACAAAATTTATAATTTCTTTATTTGCAATGGCAAAAAAACATATAAGGAAGGTTAGATTACGAATCATCTAACCTCCGTAGGTCTAAGTTATTGGGTAAGAGATGATGGATCTTTGCAGAAAATAACGAAATTATTTAGAGAACAATGGGATTTACTCAAAAAGAAAATATTCAAATAGTTGAAGAGCTCAATAGAAAATTCAAACTAAATAGTAAAGTAGTATGCCATAAAAAGAAGTACTGGGCTATTTATATCCCAGCTTCTGATGCTCCTACTATACGTAAGCATCTGGTCTACCTACCTGAAAGTATAAAATATAAAATGCCTCTAATTAAAAAAGGGCATAGGTCTTTATATTTGTATATTTTCATTATACATTAAATATTACAACAGTGTTTATAAGTGGGAAAAGTAGATGACATAGTCTAAGCTACCTATAAGAACAAAAAATATTCTTTGTTTGAAGTGGTAGAAAAAAGAGATAAACACTCTTTTGATAATATAACTGGTCGGCTCATCGTGTCCTCTTGCTGCAGAAGGTAAGAAGGGTTCGACTGTTCGTCGATTAAAACGGTACGTGAGCTGGGTTCAGTGCGTGGTGACACAGCACGGCTCTTCTCTGTGGCAGTTTTTTAGACAGTTACATATACTTTTTAGTACGAAAGGACCTGAAAGTACACACCTCTGGTATATCAGTTGTATTTTTAAAAATGCATTGCTGAGCAGCTAAGTGTGCAAACAGTATGGCTGAAAGCATCTTAAGCCAGAAAGTTGTGTAAAACCATGTCTCTTTTTTGGTTGTAGACTACAACCTTTATCGGTACATTGTAAACAAACGAAAGTTTATAGGATTTTCCTCACGAATTCTTATTTTTTATAATAATAATCGTGGCAAGAGTATACGAAAAAAATGTTCATAAAAAAGAATTTTTCTTTTATAATTTTTATTTTTTGCCATAAGCCTTGTGGCAAAAAGTGCTTCGCCTTTTTGGTCCAAGGACCAAAAGCGTCTAAAGATTCTTTTAGAATAAAAACAAACTTGGTGGGTGTAGCTTAATGGTAGAGCGTTGGTCTGTGGATCCAAAGGTTGCAGGTTCAAATCTTGTCATTCACCATTTGCTTTGCCCTTTTTTAAAGGATCTTTAGACACTTTTGGTCCAAGGACCGAAAGGGCGCAGCACTTTGGCGTTTACGCCAAAGGGCAACGCACTTTGGTTCGTTAGAACCAAAGGGTCTTTAGACACTTTTGCTCAGAGAGCAAAAGGGCAAAGCACTTTTTATGAAAAAAATTTAGAGTTTTTTTTAGAATTTACGTGTTTATAGGTTTTATTTTTATATATATATATATATAGATGCAAGGTAGCCGAACGTCCAGATTTTTGTCGAAGTATTGTCGAAAGGCAATATCGAGAACACTGGAGTGATTATGCTCACATTAGTAGCCAATAGTCTGTAATAGTAAATTTTAAAAATCCTTTTGGTGTTACACCATAAGGATTGGTGATATAATTGCCTGCTAGCAAAGCTAGCAGCACTGGTGGCGAAGCCTTTGGTTCTATAGAACCAAAGTGCTACGCCCACCAGGCTATAAAATTATACTTAAGACGGCCGTATTGCCCTTGGTTTCTGCTCTAAAAAGCAGAGTGAATCGGTCTCTCAGTCAAAACACAATGATGTTTTACGAGGAGCACAACAAAGCGCAACAATAAGATTCTCCATACTGGAGTAAATTACAAATAAACGAGCGTGTTTTTCTTTTATAATAAATTTTTTTAAACATATTTAAAAAATCCTCTCTAGCTCAGCGGTTAGAGCGTTTGGCTGTTAACCAAAAAGTCGAAGGTTCAATTCCTTCGAGGGGAGATTTCTATTAAATAAAAGTTACGAATCTTTCTTTTTTGCCTCCAGCCTTGTGGCCTTCTGGCTTCGCCAGAAGCGCTGCTCACAGAGTGAGCAGGCTTTTGGTTCTATCGAACCAAAGAGCTGCCCTGTTCTGCTCTGCAGGCAAAGCCTTTGGTTCTAACGAACCAAAGTGCTACGCCCACAAGGCCGCAAGTAAAAATATATGCTCTTGCTCCATCATAAAAAAAAAATAAGTTTTTGCGCTAATAGCTCAATTGGATAGAGTATTGTACTACGGATGCAAGGGTTGTGGGTTCAAGTCCTGCTTGGCGTAATAAAAAAAGACAGAAAAGTATCTTTCTCTAAAAAGACTATTCTTTTAATGTAGGGGCAAGATAGCTCAATGGTAGAGCATACGTCTCATAATCGTAAGGTTAGGGGTTCAATTCCCTTTCTTGCTAAAAAAGGGCAAATATTTTTTTTTTCTTAAATAAAAGAACTATTTAAAAAGATTTTTTTGTAAAGGGCGCAGCACTTTTGTTCGATAGAACAAAAGGGTCTTTAGACACTTTTGGTCCAAGGACCAAAAGGGCAAAGCACTTGTGGCAAAGCCAAAGAAAAGCTCTACCTTTTGTTCAAAGAACAAAAGTGCTTCGCCCTTTTGGTCTTTAGACGCTTTTGTTCGATAGAACAAAAGGTTCAATAGAACAAAAGCGCTTCGCCCTTTGGCTTTGCCTGCCCAGCAGAGCTGGGCAGCTCTTTGGTTCTATAGAACCTTTTGTTCTATCGAACCTTTTGCTCAGAGAGCAAAAGTGTCTTTAGACCCTTTGGCGTAAACGCCAAAGTGCTGACGCCCTTTTGTTCTATCGAACAAAAGCGTCTAAAGACCAAAAGCGTCTAAAGACCCAAAGGCCAAAGTGCTTCGTCAAAGGGTTTGTAGCTCAATTGGTAGAGCACCGAGCTTTTAACTCGACTGTTAGGGGTTCGAGTCCCCTCGAACTCAAAATCTTTTTTCTTTTCTATTAAAGAAATAGAAAAATGAAGGTTCGAGGAAAGGATCTTATAAAACAAACCATTTTTTTTTTTTGGCGCAGCGCTTTTGTTCAAAGAACCTTTTGTTCTATCAAACCTTTTGTTCTATCGAACAAAAGCGTCTAAAGACCAAAAGCGTCTAAAGACCAGAAGGGTCTTTAGACACTTTCGGTCCTTGGACCGAAAGGGCGCAGCGCTTTTGTTTTTTGAACCTTTTGCTCAGAGAGCAAAAGTGTCTAAAGACCAAAAGGTTTTTATAAAATTCTAAAAAAAAAAATAAATGAGTAGCTCTTTTGCTTTGATTGCAACAGGTGCATTGATGAGTGTTTTTTAGATGATGCGATCTAAAAACCCCGTACATTCTGTTTTTTATCTGGTTTTGTTGTTTTTGCATTGCTCTGGACTTTTGGTATTGTTGGGTCTTGAATATTTTGTTTTGTTGCAATTGTTGGTTTATGTTGGGGCACTTGCTATTTTGTTTTTGTTTGTGGTAATGCTTTTGGATATTCCTTCTACAGAAATTCTTAGGCATCAACGAGGAACTTATCCTGTAGCAGGTGTATTGGGCCTTTGCTTGATCCTCTCCGCACTTTAGGCATTTACTCAACCACTTGTTGAAAGTCCTTTTCAAACAAGCCCAATTCCTACAACTTCTACATTTACAGGCCAAAATTCCGACTTTGTGAGCAGTTCTAGGCACTATTCTTTTTGGAATAATTACAGGACTGCAACATCTACTGTTGCGAATCTTGGAATTAGGTTGTATGGAGTACATGCAGACTTGTTGATTATTAGGAGTTTGTTGTTGTTGGTTGCAATGGTTGGAGCAGTTGGTCTTACGCTGAAACGACCAGTATCTGTGCCAAATCAAGATGTATTTAGGCAGCACTACGTTGACTTCCAAAAAAGCCTCGTACAAATTCCGCAAAATAAAATTTCATTATATAAAAATTTATATATTCATTTTTTTTTTTTTTCTAATGAAAACTTCTCTCAAAAAATTGCGTGGTAGCTTGTGGGATCAACCCATGTTGGCTGTAGCACAAAATCACTTGATTAGTTATCCAACACCTTCTAATTTGAATGGAAATTATAATTGGGGTGTTTTGGCTGGATTGTGTCTTGTTTTGCAAATCAGGACTGGTATTTTTTTGGCAATGCACTATACTGCTCATGTAGATTAGGCATTTCATAGTGTTCAACACTTGATGCGTGATGTACCAAATGGTTGGTAGTTGCGTTATTTGCATGCAAATGGAAGGAGTTTGTTTTTTATTGTTGTGTACATGCACCTGTTCCGTGGTTTGTACTATACAAGTTATGCACAACCTCGTGAATTTGTATGGTTGGTTGGAGTTGTTATTTTGTTGATTATGATTTTGACAGCTTTTATTGGTTACGTATAGCCATGGGGACAAATGAGTCTTTGGGGAAGGACAGTAATTACAAGTTAGGCAAGTGCTTTGCCTCTTGTTGGAACGAGTATTGTTGGTTGGTAGTGGGGTGGCTTTGCCGTAGATAACCCAACCCTTAACCGATTTTACAGTTTCCACTATTTGTTTCCTTTTATTTTGAGGAGGTTGAGTTAGGTACACCTTAGGGCATTGCATCAATACGGATCTACAAACCCTTTGGGAATTAATGCGCAATCTGACCTTGTTGACTTTTATCCCTATTTTTATACAAAAGATTTGGTTGCTGCTTTGAGGTTGAGTTTTGGTGCTGCTTATTTGGTGAACTTTAACCCAGAACTTTTGGGACACCCAGATAACAACATTCCAGCAAATCCTTATGCGACACCAAGGCACATTGTACCGGAATGGTACTTCCTTTGGGTATATGCGATCTTGCGTAGCATTCCTAACAAGCTCGCAGGTGTTAGGGCTATTGGTTTGGTTTTTGCTGCTTTGGCAGCTTTGCCCTACATGCACAAACCAAGTTGCCGTGGTCCTTCTTTCCGTAGGTTGCACAAAGTTTAGGTGTGGGCTCTTATTGGAGACTTCATGCTCCTTAGTTATTTGGGGCAACAACCAGTAGAGCCACCTTATGTTGTTCTTGGTCAAAGGAGGACAGTTAGGTTCTTTAGTTTGCTTATCGGTTTGTGCGTAAGGGCATGGGCTGATGCCTTGCTTGCGAATTTTTCTTAGAAAAAAAGCCACTCTAAAGATTTTGCCTGCTCACTTTGTGAGCAGCGCTTTTGTTCGTTAGAACCTTTTGTTCGTTCGAACAAAAGCGTCTAAAGACCAAAAGCGTCTAAAGACCCAAAGGCAAAGCTTCAAAAAATTTATGGTTCTAAATTTTATATATTTTTTTTTATTTAATTCTATAATTTCTAAAAATAAAAACCTTTTGTTCAAAGACCAAAAGCGCGTTGCCCTTTTGGTCTTTAGACGTTTTTGTTCGAACGAACAAAAGGTTCTTTGAACAAAAGCGCGTTGCCCTTTTATTTTTGCCTTAAAATTTTTATAGTAAAAACGAACGTGGCGGAATTGGTAGACGCGGTGGCTTCAGGTGCTATTTGGGTTCTCTCGGTGCAAGTTCGAATCTTGTTGTTCGTAAAAAAAAGAAATTCTATAAAAAACAGAGTGTAACGCAGTTGGTAGCGTGCCTGCTTTGGGAGCAGGATGTCGTTGGTTCGAATCCAACCTCTCTGAATAATGGAAATTTGGCTGGGGATTTCAAGAAAAATTACGAATACTATGGTACAGGCTAGGAAATTGATCGGTGCTGGAAGTGCTTTGATTGCTTTGGCAGGTGTAGGTGCTGGAATTGGTATTGTTTTTGGAGCTTTGATCCAAAGGGCTAGGCGTAACCCTCAAATGGCAAAAAGGTTGATGGGATATGCTCTTTTGGGATTTGCTCTTTGTGAAAGTGTAGCTTAGTTCAGGTTGTTGGTAACCTTCTAGATTTAGTTTGGTTCAATAGCAGTAACGAACTTTTCATTCTATAAATTATTATTTAAAAAAAAAATAAAAATTTTCTAAAAAAAGTTTCGTCTCTTTTTATTTATTATTTTTTGTAGGTCTTTAGACACTTTTGCTCATAGAGCAAAAGGGCGTCAGCACTTTGGCGTTTACGCCAAAGGGTCTTTAGACACTTTTGGTCCTTGGACCAAAAGGCAAAAGGCGAAATTTGGTGTTTAGACCAAAGGAAGTGTGGCCGAGAGGTTTAAAGCGTTGGCTTGCTAAGCCATTGTGTTTTTTTAAAGCACCGGAGGTTCGAATCCTTTCACTTCCGTTTTTATGGCGGAGCACTTTTGTTCTGATGAACAAAAGGGCAACGCGCTTTTGTTCGTTAGAACAAAAGGTTTTTTCAATTTTTATATTTTTAAAATAAGAAGATTATAATAGATAATCTTCTAAAAAAAAAATATATAAAAACTATATTCAAAAAAGCCAGGGTAGCTCAGTGGTAGAGCAAGAGACTGAAAATCTCTGTGTCGTTTGTTCAATTCAAACTCTTGGCAAAAAACCGTGTCCCTATCGTCTAGCGGCTAGGACATAGCCCTTTCACGGCTATAACGTGAGTTCAATTCTCACTGGGGATAAATTAATAAAACTTTTCGTAATGTGTAAATCTCTTATTTTTCTATATAATTCATGAGTGTTAAAAATAAAAAACTTTCTGCTTCTAAATATAAAGGAAGGGGCTTGCTGTTGTACCAAAATTAGTGGCATAGGTCTAAACTTACAAAAAAAGGAGCCAAATAGTCTAAGTATAAAGTAAAGGTACATTCTACTGAAATCGGTCGACCAATTTCTAAATATCGAATGCTTAAAACGCTCCATATTTTTGCCGGGTTCTCCAAAGAAAACCAGCGCTTTTGGGTTCGCCAAAAAGCTAATAGGGAAGGTCCATAGCACTTTGATGTTTACACCAAAGGAAATCTTAAAAAATACGGTTTTAAAAGCATTAGCTCTTCTGGCCTTTTTGCTAAGCCAAAAGAACTGTTTTTTGACAAAGTCAAAAAAGTAGGTGAAAAGCCAAAGCGCACTTTTTAGTCCCGAAATTTTATGCCCTCTCCAATGTTCCATAAAGGAAAAAGTCTATAGGATAAAAAAAATCTCCGTCTAATGGTTAAGCGTTTGTGGTTTTTTGATACAGCAGCTCCTATTCCTGGAGTATCTTCTCTAAAAAAAAAGAAAAGGTTGTAGAGTACCAAATAGCGTGCTTTTAAAACGCTTCAAAGTTGGATTGAAATTTATAATAAAAAACAAATGAAAGCTTTTTTTGGAAGCCGAAAAAACGGACGTTTTTCTAAAAATTGGAATGCAGTTCAATTGACTGAATCTATGTATCAAAGTAATTTCCGAAAAAGTGCTTTTACTTATAATAGGCGACAAAGGAATAGTTAGGCTTAGTCTGGACAAGCAATTCTCAATGGCGCTTTTATTCAAAAGCTTCGTTTTGTAAATGTCAGGGGAGACTTGACCAATACAAAAAATGTAGGGCCAACTCTAAAAATTCTTATGAATTTCTATGCCCCAAAAAAAGCTTTTTTCTCTTATAACAAAAAACAAGAATCCTTATCTAATTACGTTTTTGGGGTTTTTTGCTACGCAAAAAACACTTGTGGCTAGCCTTTGGTTCTAACGAACCAAAGTGCTACGCCCACAAGGGCAACGCGCTTTTGTTCTAACGAACAAAAGGGCGCAGCGCTTTTGTTCAAAGAACAAAAGGTTTTTTTGCCTTTTGCTCTCTGAGCAAAAGTGTCTAAAGACCCTTCTGGGCGTAGCACTTTGGTTCTATTGAACAAAAGGTTTTATAACAAAACGTAATTAAATATTTCTTAAAAAATTTATTCTATTTTTTTGCCTGCTCTGCTCACTTTGCCTGCTCACTCTGTGAGCAGCGCTTTGGTTCTATAGAACCTTTTGTTCTATAGAACCTTTTGTTCTATTCAACAAAAGCGTCTAAAGACCCAAAGGCAATAGAATAAATAAGTCTAAAAATAAATAAATCTAAAAAATTGGGGTGTAGCCAAGTGGTAAGGCACTAGGTTTTGGCTCTAGCATTTCGGAGGTTCGAGTCCTCCCTCCCCAGAATTAATAATTTTTTCTAAGAACGTTTTATTTCTCTTTTTCTTCTCTCTAAATATGGCACGTATGAATAATCCACGTAATCTACGAAGTTCTGTGTGGGCAAATGGAACTTTTTGTTTTTTTTGTGCAAAAAAAGAAAGGGTATCTTGTTGGACTAAAGGACTATTGGGAGCAAACAGGACTTTTTCCTTTCTCAATAAAGTAGCCGTTAAAAATAAGAATAATCGTAAGAAAAAAAAGACTGCTCTTTAGAAATAGGCACGTTTTGCTTTTTAGTCTTCTTCTTACAGTAACAACGTTATTCCATTTTTGTCTAAAGCTGCTCCTAGGCAAGTACAATTTCAATAGAATAAACTTGTTGCCTCCAGGCGAACTTAGAAGGCAACAAATAAAAAAAAAGAAGGTTCTTTTGGTTTTCGAGCAAAGTCAGAAGAGCAAGCCTTTGGCGTAAACGCCAAAGTGCTGACGCCCTTTTGGTCCAAGGACCAAAAGTGTCTAAAGACCCTTTGGTTCTAACGAACCAAAGTGCTACGCCCACAAGGTCGAAGACAAACTAATAGCGCCTACGAATAAAAAACTATTTTTTAATAAAAAAACTTTTATTTTAAAAATTTTAAAGATTCTAAAATTTCTTTTTGGCTTCACTTTTTGGCTTTGCTAAATTCTATAATTTTAGAATTCTAAAAATTTTTGTTTTTTGCGGAAAGATGGCAGAATGGTTATTGCGCCAATTTGGAAGGTTGGTTCCCTTTGGGATTGTTGGTTCGATTCCTACTCTTTCCGAAATTAAATATTTATAAATTTATAAATATTTTTTTTTATATAATAAAGATATACCTTTTTGTCTTCGACAAAAAGTGCTTCGCCCTTTTGTTCTAACGAACAAAAGTGCTGCGCCCTTTTTGTCTACAAATAAAAATGTTTTGTTTGCTCTACAGAAAGCCTTTTAGTTCTTATAGAATAAAATAAAAAAATGAAAGGTTTTTCTAAATAATGGTATAAGCAAAAAAACCTTTTGTTCTAACGAACAAAAGCGCGTTGCGCTTGTGGCTAGCCACAAGTGTTTTTTGCTATGCAAAAAAACCCAAAAAAAGTGCTTTGCTATAAAAAATAAAAAATAAAAGTTCAAGTATTCTCGAGCTCATAAAAAATAAAAAATAAAAGTTCAAGTATTCTCGAGCTCATAAAAATTTTTTATGGGCAACGCGCCTTGTGGCAAGCCTTTGGTTCTAATAGAACCAAAGTGCTACGCCCACAAGTGTTTTTTGCCTTTTGCTCTCTGAGCAAAAGTGTCTAAAGACCCTTCTCGCCTTTGGTTCTATAGAGCCAAAGCGCCTAGCAGAGCTGGTCAAGCAAGCCTTTTGTTCTAACGAACAAAAGCGTCTAAAGACCAAAAGGGCGCAGCACTTTTTGGTCTTTGAACAAAAGGTTTCATACTTTTATTTTTGAGGGAGTAGCGCAGATGGTTAGCGCATTAGTCTGTCACACTAAAGGTCGGGGGTTCAAATCCCCTCTCTCTCGTTAAAAAGTGGGTATGATCTTGGCCCCGCTCGAGCGCGTGCAGAATGTTTAACACATGCAAGTCTTCTTTTTTTTTGCTTTTTCATAAGAGCAAAAAAGAAGAGGCATACGGGTGCGTAGAAACCGAAAATTTATAAATTTAAAAGTTTTAAAGACTTTATATAAAAATAGAATAGTCTATAAAGTTCGGTTTGGMTTAGGTTGTTGGGTCTATTGTTTGCTAAAAACTTTTGGTTTTTTGCTATGCAAAAAACACTTGTGGCTTGCCACAAGGGCGAAAAAAAATGAGTCTAAAATTTTTAGATGTGGTAAAGGCACCCCAAGCCAAGGATCCATAGCCTTCCTGAACGGGAGAAAGGCCACAGTGGGACTGAAACAAGGCCCATCCGCATTTGCGGCAGCAGTGAAGAATCTTTGACAATGGGCGAAAGCCTGATCATGCATTTCTGCGTAAGATATGGAAGAAAAGATTCCATCGTTCTAAGGGAAGGCAAATTGTCGGAACCCTTGTTTATTTTTGGCAAAGAAAAAAAAACTTTGGTCCTTTTTAAAAAAGGATTTATAAAAAATGTTTTTTAATCTATAGAAACCAAAACTTTAGATTAAAAAACGTTTTTGAAAAACTAAAAATAAAATCCCTGGCAAACTCTGTGCCAGCCGCCGCGGTAATACAGAGAGGGAGAGTGTTGAGCGAATGGACTAGGCATAAAAAGCAGGTAGGTTGTTTGTTAAGTTCTAAGATTATTTTTTTGAAAGTTCAAAAAAGATCTAAGAAAATAACTTTCTTGAATATTTCTATGGGTAAGGGAATGGCCCTAGGACTGGTAGAATAGTAGCATAAGGGTTGGAACGTCCAAAGCGAAGGCACTTACCTGGGAAATAATTGACACTGAGCTGCGGAAGTGTGGAGACCAAATGAGATTAGAGACCTCAGTAGCCCACACCGTCAACGATGAGTGCTTTACAGATATTTTTCTGTGAACGCCAAATGTAGAAGCACTCTGCCTGGGGAGTACCGTCGCAAGGCAGAAACTCAAAAGAATTGACTGCTAGAGAGAACAATGGTGGAACATTGGGGTTTAATAGAAAACGTGCGACAAGAAGCTGGTGTGTAGTCTTGTGGTGAAAACCCACCATGCAGCCCCCATGTGCTTTTTCATTAAGAAAATGCAGTGCATGTGCTAACCATTGCATGCATTTCAAGTAATTGAAATGTGTGAAGCCAATGGGACAGGGCGTGGAAATATCATGTCAGACAGGTATTATCTGGGTCTTGCAAAACATCTACTTGAGTAGCAAGAGCAAACTAGTGACTATAGAGGCCTCGTAAATTAATCTGACAGAGCAGCAGATGGGTCCTACTGGCTCTGCGTTTTAAGAGCTGGTAGAGTGGGGAAAACATACCATACGGGGTGTAGCTAGGCTCTAAGGATGTCATAAGGTGGCTACACATAGAACTTGGTAAACCCTATGTGATCCAATAAGGGCAACGCACTTTTGTTCAAAGAACCTTTTGTTCTATCGAACAAAAGCGTCTAAAGACCAAAAGGGCGAAGCACTTTGGTTCTAACGAACCAAAGGGTCTTTAGACACTTTCGGTCCTTGGACCGAAAGGGCGCAGCACTTTTGTTCTTTGAACAAAAGGATTATTGGAGGGTTAGAAGCAATTCTAACGAACTCACAGAGGGCAGAGGATAAAGAATAAAAAGCTAATGCCTCTCTGTAATGGAGTGGATAGAGCATATGCTCAACCTGAAAGGGTGCTGACTTATTCTATATAGACGGTCTAAAAAAAAAAAAGAAAAGGGGATCGTGAAGAGTTAATCTCTTTAGTGTAGAACCTCTACTTTAGAAAGTAGAACGCCTGAGCCGTATGATGGGAAACTATCACGTACGGTTCTAACGGGGGGAAAGCCTGAAAAGGCCTACCTATCCAACCAACGTCTAAAACCTTACCAATATTTGAATGTAGATTTCTTAAATTTTTTATTTTTTCTAAAAATAAAAAAAATGCATACATATTTAATTATAAACAACATTTTAAAATTCAGTTCTAAAAAACAAATATATCTTTTTTATTTTTTTATAAAAGGTAATAATCAAAGAACCCGAAGACGAGCGACCTAGGCCTGAGCAGGTTGAAGGGTGGATAAATTCTGCCGCGGAAGACCGAACCCGTGACTGTGGCAATAGTCTGGGATGACTTGGGTCTAGGAGTGAAAGGCTAATCAAGCTCGTGCATAGCTGGTTTTCGGCGAAACACATTTAGGTGTGGCGTTGTTGAACAATTGTAGAATTTATGGAAATTCCTGGGTGTGGGTGGGTCTAAGCTGCTACGCTCCCGTGAAAACTCTGAATTTTTGCAAAGTTTACAACAATAGAAAGGCTCTGGGTGCGAAGGTCCAGAGCCAAAAGGGAAACAGCCCCTAAAGCATGTTAAGGTCCTTAAAGAAGAGCTTCGTGGAAACAAGAGTTTAAAAGCATAAACCCTCCATAGGTAGGCTTGGAAGCAGCCAGTCTGGAATGAAAGCGTAATGGCTCATGGAGAGAGCTTCGAAGCATTCGAAATATCCGGGGCCAAAGCCCTTTACCTATACAGCCTTTGCATTTTTAAAATTTGAAAAATAAACTTTTCGGTTTTTTGCTAAGAGGGCGCAAGTGTCTTTAACCATGCTTTGTGCTTTTTATTTTTCTTTATACTTTTTCGATGTCACAAAAAAACCAATAGTTTTTTAAACACAATAATTTTTTTATTTATACAGAACATTTAATAAAAAATCTTTTTATCTATTTCTTTAAGAAATATAAATCGAATCTATACCAATTTTTGGAATTTTAGCATTTTTTATACCAGACCTAGTGCCTGTGCGTGTGAATCCTGGTTTGGACTGTATTTAAACATTTTTTTGGTTTTTTGCTATGCAAAAAACACTTGTGGCTTGCCACAAGGGCACAGCACTTTGGTTCTATAGAACCAAAGGTTTATTTTTTTTTTAAAACAGATCTACACAGGCGTTGCATGGCTGTCGTCAGTCCGTGGTGCTATACCGTTTTCGCACAATTTTGTGCTTCTTACGGACATCTCCCCTACCA